CCAAATAATAAGAAAGCACACAAAGTCAAAAATAAAAAAGGAATTTCATTATTATGAACCAAGTTATTAAATATTTGAAATAAATCTCGAAATTCGAAACTACCCGTTATCCAATAAAGACCCAAAATTCCTAATAATAAACTGAAATCCCCTACACGATTAGTTACAAATGCTTTTTGACAGGCCTTTGCGGCAACGGGTCGTGTAAACCAAAAGCCTATTAATAGATAAGAACACATTCCAACGAATTCCCAAAAAATATAAATTTGTATTAAATTAGAACTAGTAACTAAGCCCAACATTGAAGCATTAAAAAAAGCCATATAATAAAAAAATCTTAAATATCCTTGATCATGAAACATATAATTTTCGCTATAAATAAGAACTGTAAGTCCAACAGTAGTAATTAAGATTGACATCGTAGAAGTAAGTGGATCTATCAAATGACCAAACTCTAAAGAAAAATCATTATTGATGGTCCAAGACCATACATATTGATAGATATAACTTCTATTTAGTTGCTGAATAGATAAATAGGCCGAAAGAAGCATAACTATCCCTAACAAAAAAATAGTAGGAAAGGCCCAGATACGGCGAAGATGTTTTGTTGTCGTTGGAAAAAGGAGAAGTCCCACCCCTATTAACATAGGAACGGGAAGTGGAATGAGGGGCATAATCCATGAATATTTATTTGTATATTCCATAAAAAATCAATAAAAAAAATTCTTAATTCATTTTTTCTAATTCACCAGCTCTTATCTCTTTTGACTGAAAAGGATCAACAAAAAAGAAAGATATTCCAAACTAAAATACTAAAATGAATTTTTATATTTTGAATTCTTAAGTTCGGTATTCTGATTCTTAATACTTTTATAATGCTCTTCAAATATTTAAATGAAGAAGGTTCGAATTTTTCAAAAGAAATTGGAGTAATTGATTTTTTGAAATCAAAATACTGTATTCTTTAACGTTAAAAAATGGACTATTAGTCCCATTCAACTTTTTTCAAATTTCAATTAGTTGGTAGTTCTAACCTTGCCTAGCTTGACTAATTAATTGACTAATTAATTGAATAGTTAATAGAAAAATAAAAAAAAAAAAAGATTGAAATGAATTTCAAATAAAGTGGGCAAGACTTGGGTTCTTCAACTTTCAATTTTATGTAAAAAATTGCATAAAGAAACGATAAACTAGTACAACTAGTACAACTAGTACGACAAATAGAGACAACGATCCAATAAAGCATAAAGAACCGATAAACTAGTACGACAAATAGAGACAACGATCCAATAAAGCAAAGAGAGAGGCTTTTTTTCTGCTCTGTCGGACACTCTACACTCTGTGGAATAGAAATTGAAAAAAAAAAAAAAAAACGCACATATTTGTGGTTCTAATAACAAATCTTTTATGCGTTTTTCGCATATTTTCTCTATTCTCTATTTTATATAAAAAAGTAATTAAATCGAAGTTTGTGTAATCTAATCTAAAGAGAAAGGAGATAAATACAAGAAATACAATGCAATAAAGAATAATTAAATGCAATAAACAATGATTTGTTTTAAACAATAGATGTCTTTCACATCCAACTATAACAATGAGGGGTTTTGAAAAAAATGGCAGTTCCAAAAAAAAGGATTTCTAGTTCGAAAAAGCGAATTCGTAAAAATATGTGGAAAGGAAAAGGGTCCGAGGCGGCGCTCAAAGCTTTGTCATTAGCGAAATGTCTTTTTACCGGGAATTCAAAAAGTTTTTCGAAAGAACACCCCAGAGGCAACCCGCGCGGTTTCTTCAAGAATATTAAACTAAATATAGGGGGTTCTTTATGAAAATGAAACCTACCCGCTTGTTCCTGATCCATCCTTACTTAATCAGTAAGGACTTCTTTCGTTTCGTTTTAATTTATATGGCCGTTCTCGGGGTATCACGCTATCTGACTTATACAATGAGTCAGCATAGTGATACTAAGTACAAAATGGTTCGACTGGCTAAGCAAATAGAAAAAGATAAACTTTTTTTGATTCCGCAACCCTTAGTCTTTGTCAGTTTCTTTGGGATCTGTACTCACTATATCACGGATAAGGACGGGGAAATGAAAACTCAAGGGTTCGGGTTCACCTTAGCGTATTATCTCGGAATCGTATTGATTTTCCAATTAATTTGGCGGGGGCAATTCGGAGGTCCCTATATCAAATTGATAATGGCTATTTATTTGGTTTGGCATCAGTCGCCAAATGAAATTTTTCCTAGAATCCTCACATTAAGGATACTTTGTCAGCCAGTGCAATCCAGTTTCGTCGTAGTAGAAGACAACGGCGAACAAGCAGTTAAGTTCATAACGAAAAAAAAAAAGGAAAAATAACTAAGATTTTTATTTTTTATTCCTGATCGGTAAAATTCATATTAAAAAAAGATGGGTAGGAGGCCCTGTTTTATGGTAAAAACTCCATTAATTTCAGTGATCTCGCAAGAAGAAAAGGAAAAGAATAAGGGGTCCATTGAATTTCAAGTATTTAGTTTTACCAATAAAATACAAAGCATTTCTTCCCATTTGCAATTTCACAGAAAGGATTATTTATCTCAGAGAGGTTTACATAGACTTTTGCGAAAACGCGAGCGTTTGCTGTCTTATTTATCAAAGAAAAATAGAGTACGTTATAAAGAATTAATAAATAGGTTGAATATTCGAGAGTCACAAACTAGTGAAATTTGAAACGTTATTTTCAATTAGAAGAATCTCGTTTTCTTATATCCCTAATTTCAATTTTTTATATCCCTTCTATAAAATTGGATTTATTAGATTTTTGAATTTGGATAAATTTAGTTTCGTTTTCGGCAATTCATGAAAGAGAAAAGCGAGGAAAAACTTATGACTATACCAGCTACAAGAAAAGACCTCATGATAGTCAATATGGGCCCTCACCACCCATCAATGCACGGCGTTCTTCGACTCATCCTTATTCTAGACGGTGAAGATGTTATTGATTGTGAACCCATATTGGGTTATTTACACAGAGGGATGGAAAAAATTGCGGAAAATCGAACTATTATACAATATCTGCCTTATGTAACACGTTGGGATTATTTGGCTACTATGTTCACAGAAGGAATAACCGTAAATGCCCCAGAGAAATTAGGAAATATTCAAGTACCTAAAAGGGCCAGCTATATCCGAACAATTATGTTGGAATTAAGTCGTATAGCTTCTCATCTATTATGGCTTGGTCCCTTTATGGCAGATATTGGCGCACAAACCCCCTTTTTTTATATTTTCAGAGAAAGAGAATTAGTATATGATCTATTCGAAGCAGCCACCGGTATGAGAATGATGCATAATTATTTTCGTATCGGAGGAGTTGCGGCTGATCTACCTCATGGTTGGATAGATAAATGCTTGGATTTCTGTGATTATTTTTTAACAGGACTTGCTGAATATGAAAAACTTATTACGAGGAATCCCATTTTTTTAGAGCGAGTAGAGGGAATAGGCATTATTGGTAAAGAAGAAGCAATAAATTGGGGTTTATCAGGCCCGATGCTACGAGCTTCCGGAATACAATGGGATCTTCGTAAAATCGACACTTATGAATGTTACAACGAATTCGATTGGGAAGTTCAGTGGCAAAAAGAAGGAGATTCATTAGCTCGTTTTTTAGTCCGAATCGGTGAAATGAGGGAATCCATAAAAATTATTCAACAGGCTCTGGAAGGAATTCCGGGGGGGCCCTATGAGAATTTAGAAATTCGATGTTTTGATAGAGAAAGGTATCCAGAATGGGGTGGTTTTGAATATAGATTCGTCAGTAAAAAACCTTCTCCTACTTTTGAATTGCCGAAACAAGAACTTTATGTGAGAGTTGAAGCCCCAAAAGGAGAATTGGGAATTTTTCTGATAGGAGATCAGAGCAGTTTTCCTTGGAGATGGAAAATACGTCCACCGGGTTTTATGAATTTGCAAATTCTTCCTCAGTTAGTTAAAAGAATGAAATTGGCTGATATTATGACGATACTAGGTAGCATAGATATCATTATGGGAGAGGTTGATCGTTGAGATGATAATTGATACAAGAGAAGTACAAAATATCAATTCTTTTTCCGGATTCGAATCCTTAGAAGAAGTCTATGGGACTGTCTGGATCCTTGTCCCTATTTTGATCCTTGTATTGGGAATCACAATAGGTGTATTAGCAATTGTGTGGTTAGAAAGAGAAATATCCGCAGGGATACAACAACGTATTGGGCCTGAATACGCCGGTCCTTTGGGAATTCTTCAAGCTCTAGCAGATGGAATAAAACTCCTTTTCAAAGAGAATCTTCTTCCATCTAAAGGGGATATTCGTTTGTTCAGTCTTGGCCCATCCACGGCAGTCATATCAATTCTCCTAAGTTATTCAGTAATTCCTTTTAGCTATCGTCTTGTTTTAGCTGATCTAAATATTGGTGTTTTTTTATGGATTGCCATTGCAAGTATTGCTCCCATTGGACTTCTTATGTCAGGATATGGATCAAATAATAAATATTCCTTTTTAGGTGGTCTACGAGCTACTGCTCAATCAATTAGTTATGAAATACCACTAACTCTCTGTGTGTTGTCAATATCTCTACGTGCGATTCGTTAAAAAAAAAAAGAAAACCTTCCCTATTCATCATTCGGGTTGATGGACTAAACCAGGTAGTTATATGAGTGAAAGAAAACAGCTTTAAAAAGAAAATTTGGAAATTGGCAGTAAAAAATGGATTCTCATTTCCTTAGGTACAAGAGAAAGAGTTAGGCGGAAGTAAATAGTAAGGGAAAGGACCTTTGCCCCAAGTAAATAGTAGGGGAAAGGACCTTTGCCCCAAGATTGGTTGATTAGTCGTCCCGGCTTGAAGCGGGCTCAAAAAAAGCAAAACCGTATTTGGTTTTGATACCCTTTCTATCTATTACGCTAAAATAGGGGGGCTGATGAAAAATGAGTGGATGGTTAGGAACACCAAAATACGGAAAGGGTTTGTAATGGAGATTTGAAAAAACTGTTCAAAAAAAGGAAGAGTAATTTGGGGCTTTCAATTGGTAGAAATGATTAAGCAGTACTCCTCAAAATTCCGATCCCGAGTATGCTCGTACCCACCGATTAAACAAATAACTATAAGGAACGAAAAAATCCTTTATTTACTTTTATTTGAAACCCATCCTTTTTTGTTAGTTTGTTAGAAAGAAGAATGGGAACCGAAAAAAAGGAAATAATCAAATTACAATCGAAAAAATGGATATATATGTCTATTTTTCATATATATATTATGTCTATTTTTCATATATACATTTATATGGAGCTAGAACTCGTGGCACTATTCATGAACTAACCTACAATAATAAAATAATATAAAATTCGCAATTGACAACTCTGGGTTGAAATATTTATGGATATCTTGAAACGGAGTATTTTATTCAAGTATTGAGCTATTACTCAAGAAGTCAAAATTTTCATTTTTCAAGTAAAGGATGAGATGAATTCAGAAATACTTCCCCTTTTTTTATTTTTAGTAGACAGAATTCCATTCGTCTAATTCCGGACCTTCCAATAGATTTTTTAAAACTTTATCTATGCTCCAAACATATACAGATTGAAGTAATACTACCTGGTCCTTAAATTTAGCAATTTATTTGCGACGCTAGAGGAGCCGTATGAGGTCAAAATCTCATGTACGGTTCTGTAATAGCGGTGGGAACAGTAATAGTCTTGCCGACTATGATTTTCTAACAGTTCAAGTACAGTTGATATAGTTGAAGCGCAGTCCAAATATGGTTTTTGGGGGTGGAATTTGTGGCGTCAACCTATAGGGTTCATCGTTTTGCTAATTTCTTCCCTAGCGGAATGTGAAAGATTACCCTTCGATTTACCAGAAGCAGAGGAAGAATTAGTAGCAGGTTATCAAACGGAATATTCGGGTATAAAATTTGGTTTATTTTACGTTACTTCCTATTTCAATTTATTAGTTTCTTCCTTATTTGTAACAATTCTTTACTTGGGTGGTTGGAATCTCTCTATTCCGTGGATAGACTTTCCTCAATTATTTGAAATAAATAAGGTGGGTGCAATCTTTGGAACAACAATCTCGCTTTTTATTACATTAGCTAAAACTTTTTTTTTCTTGTTCATTTCTATTACAACAAGATGGACTTTACCTAGGGTAAGAATGGACCAACTCTTAAACCTTGGGTGGAAATTTCTTTTACCGATTTCTCTTGGCAATCTATTATTAACAACTTCTTCTCAACTCCTTTCGCTGTAATTAAGAATGGACCCACTCTTAAACCTTAGGGTGGAAATTTCTTTTACCGATTTCTCTTGGCAATCTATTATTAACAACTTCTTCTCAACTCCTTTCGCTGTAATAGTGTAATATAAAAAAAAGAATAGGATATTCTCTATTCGTGACTTGTCTTAAATCAAGAGAAAGAAAGATAAAATTATTCATAGATATTCGCAATATGTTTCCTATGGTAACTGGATTCATGAATTATGGTCAACAAACAGTACAAGCCGCACGGTACATCGGTCAAAGTTTTATGATTACCTTATCCCACGCAAATCGTTTCCCTGTAACTATTCAATATCCTTATGAAAAATTAATTACATCGGATCGTTTTCGCGGTCGAATCCATTTTGAATTTGATAAATGCATTGCTTGTGAAGTATGTGTTCGTGTATGCCCTATAGACCTACCTGTTGTTGATTGGAAATTTGAAACCGATATTCGAAAGAAACGCCTGTTTAATTACAGTATTGATTTTGGAATTTGTATATTTTGTGGTAATTGCGTCGAGTATTGTCCAACAAATTGTTTATCGATGACCGAGGAATATGAGCTTTCAACCTATGATCGTCACGAATTGAATTATAATCAAATTGCTCTGGGTCGTTTACCAATGCCGGTAATTGAGGATTATACAATTCGAACAATTTTGAATTCGCCTACAAATAAAAAAAGAAAAATCGGGAAAACCCCTTGATTCTTGATTAAAGAAAAATTTCCAATTAATAAACTAAAGTTTCGATTTTGACCTAGGGGAATTCGCTCTTTATTTTTTCTTGTTCAATAAGAACAAATTGGAACTATTGATTGGTTAGATAAGAGAATTTCGCACGCTTCTCTTCTTTCGAATAAAGAAAGAAAGGAAAGAAAGAGGAGTATGGGGTGTTGGTTCAATAATTCTACTTACGGGAATTCGTACTCATTAGAATTTCATTCAACTTGAAATGGGGGCGTATCGTAAAACATTCCTGATGGGATCAAGAAGCTCATGAAAAAGATTTCCATTTATTTATCTGTTACATATAATGGATTTGCCCGCACCAATACATGATTTTCTTTTAGTCTTTCTGGGATCAGGTCTTATATTAGGGGGTCTCGGAGTAGTATTACTTACCAACCTCATTTATTCCGCCTTTTCGTTGGGATTGGTTTTTATTTGTATATCTTTATTTTATATTCTAGCAAACTCCCATTTTGTAGCTGCTGCACAGCTCCTTATTTACGTGGGAGCTATAAACATTTTAATTATATTTGCTGTGATGTTCATAAATGGTTCAGAATATTCCAAAGATTTGAACCTTGGGACTGTTGGGGATGGGGCTACTTCACTAGTTTGTACAACTCTTTTTCTTTCACTAATTTCGAATATTTTAGATACATCGTGGTATGGGATTATTTGGACTACAAGAGCAACCCAGATTGTAGAGAAAGATTTGATAAGTAATAGTCAACAAATTGGAATTCGTTTATCAACAGACTTTTTTCTTCCATTTGAACTCATTTCTATAATTCTTTTAGTTGCTTTAATAGGTGCAATTGCCGTGGCTCGCCAGTAAACTTTCTAATTAGAACCAACAAAACAACGGAAAATGGAAGTTAACCTTCTTTTCTTTTCTCTTATCATATCTAGTTTCTTTGAATTCTATTTGAAGACTTTTGAATTCCTATATTTCGAATTTCTATATTTTAGAATTCCTATATTCCTATACTATATTCCTATATTAAGTATATAAAACGGAAACTCCCCTTTTTCGACCTATTGCCAATATATTTTTTTGTTTTATACTTGTTTTTTTTAGTAGTGTTAAAATGAATCGAATCTGTTGGATTCTTGTTCATATTGAAATGAATTCAAATTGATAAGGAGCTGCTCAATGATGCTCGAACATGTCCTTGTTTTGAGTGCTTTTTTATTTTCTATTGGTATCTGTGGATTAATTACGAGTCGGAATATGGTTAGGGCCCTTATGTGTCTTGAACTTATGCTGAATGCGGTTAATATGAATTTCGTAACATTTTCTGATTTTTTTGATAGTCGCCAATTAAAGGGTGCTATTTTTTCCATTTTTGTTATAGCCATTGGAGCCGCTGAAGCAGCTATTGGACCAGCCATTCTTTCGTCAATTTATCATAACAAAAAATCAACTCGTATTAATCAATCGAATTTATTGAAAAAGTAGTATTAATCAGAAAAATGAGACTATTATTATTCATCAATTTGCATTGGCCTGTATGATATGAAACCTAGACGCTATTTGCGAAAACGGCGGAAGTCAAAGTATCTTTTCCCTTCTTTTTTTTTTTAAGAGTCAACTCAAAGGAAAGGTAGGTTGAAAAATTCTGCTAAATCATTGATTCATCTGGTGTATAAATATATGAGTTATTATCAAATAAATTGACTAGATCGAAAATTTATGTTATGACGTTTCAAAATTGATAGACCCCATGGCACACTCAGTAAAGATTTATGATACATGTATAGGATGTACTCAATGTGTCAGAGCCTGTCCCACAGACGTGTTAGAAATGATACCTTGGGACGGATGTAAAGCTAAGCAAATTGCTTCCGCTCCAAGAACAGAGGACTGTGTCGGTTGTAAGAGATGTGAATCTGCCTGTCCAACGGATTTCTTAAGCGTTCGGGTTTATTTATGGCATGAAACAACTCGAAGCATGGGTCTAGCTTATTAAATTAATACATTTAAGAAAACCCCAGTTGAATTGAATACATTTTTCTTTTTTACCGACAAAACCCGTACTCGAAAAAGAAAAAAGAATATATTCTATTTTTGAGCATGGGTTTTATGGTCCAAGTCCAAGCGTATCTTGTCTTTACCACGAATTATTTTCCTTGGTTAACAATAATTGTTATTTTTCCGATATCCGCGGGTTCCTTAATTTTCTTTTTCCCTCATAGAGGAAATAAGGTAACTAGATGGTATACTTTGTGCATATGTTCACTAGAGCTCCTTCTAACGGCCTATGCATTCTCTTACCATTTCCAACTGGACGATCCATTAATCCAACTTGTGGAGAATTATAAATGGATCCATTTTTTTCAGTTTTACTGGAGATTGGGAATAGACGGACTTTCTCTTGGACCCATTTTACTGACAGGATTTATCACCACTTTAGCTACTTTAGCGGCTTGGCCGGTTACTCGAAATTCACGATTATTCTATTTCCTGATGTTAGCAATGTACAGCGGTCAAATAGGATCATTTTCTTCTCGGGATCTTTTGCTCTTTTTCATCATGTGGGAATTAGAGTTAATTCCCGTTTATTTACTTCTATCCCTGTGGGGGGGGAAGAAACGCCTGTATTCAGCTACAAAATTTGTTTTGTACACTGCAGGAAGCTCCCTCTTTCTATTAATAGGGGTTCTAAGTATCGGATTATTTGGTTCCAACGAACCAACATTCCATTTTGAAATATCAGCTCATCAATCGTATCCTGCGGCACTGGAAATAATATTCTATATTGGCTTTCTTATTGCTTTTGCTGTCAAATTGCCGATTATACCCTTACATACATGGTTACCAGACACTCACGGAGAGGCCCATTACAGCACTTGCATGCTTCTAGCCGGAATCTTATTAAAAATGGGAGCGTATGGATTGGTTCGGATTAATGTGGAATTCTTGCCCCATGCGCATTCGATGTTTTCCCCCTACTTGATTACAATAGGCGCAATCCAAATAGTCTACGCAGCTTTAACATCTCTTGGTCAGCGTAATTTAAAAAAAAGAATAGCCTATTCCTCTGTATCTCATATGGGTTTCATAATTATCGGAATTAGCTCTATAACGGATACGGGGCTTAACGGAGCCATTTTACAAATAATCTCTCATGGGTTTATTGGTGCTTCGCTTTTTTTCTTGGCAGGGACGAGTTATGATAGAATACGTCTTGTTTCTTTTCACGAAATGGGCGGAATGGCTGTCGCCATTCCAAAAGTATTTACGATGTTCAGTATCTTATCAATGGCCTCCCTTGCATTACCAGGTATGAGCGGGTTTGTTGCAGAATTGATAGTATTTTTTGGAATAATCACCAGCCAAAAATTGCTTTTAATGCCAAAAATACTAATTACTTTTGTAATGGCAATTGGAATGATATTAACTCCGATTTATTCATTATCTATGTTACGCCAGATGTTCTATGGCTACAGACTTTTGACTGCCCAACCCCCCCCTTTTTGATTCTGGGCCACGAGAGTTATTTGTTTCGATTTCTATCCTTCTACCCGTAATAGGTATTGGTATTTATCCCGATTTTCTTCTGTCATTATCGGTTGACAGGGTTGAACTTATTGTATCTAATTTTTTTCTAGAGAGCTTTCAGAAATAAAACAAAAAAGAAACCCTAGGGAAAAGGAGAATTCTCATTGGACACTCAACAAAGGAGGTTCTTTGTCTTAGGTTGAAGTGAAACAAAAAGAGTCCAAATTTGGATTTGTAATCAGACATCTTTGGCCCTTGGGAGAACCCTTTGAATCAAGTTGTGCGTAGTGATTCAAACGGTTCCCAATGGCTGAAATTGGATTATTAGTCTATTTTATTTATATACGCTGACCATGCTGCCAATCTACGTTTCGATTTCTCAGAAACTTTCTTCAATTCAATTCGAATTTTATGATATTACAAATGAACCATAACTATGTAACCCTATTCTTAATAGATTGATTCCGAAGTAGCATACCCAAATTATAAAAAAGCCCATAGAAGCCACAATTGCCGAATTTACACCTTCCACCCTTTTATTTGTTCGAATATGTAAAAAAATGGCAAATACTGTCCAAGTAATAAATGCCCAAGTTTCCTTGGGGTCCCAACTCCAATATGAACCCCACGCCTCGTTAGCCCATACGGCTCCTGACAGAATCCCTATGGTTAAAAAGAGAAATCCTAGACTAATAATACGACAACTCCAATAATCCAATTGGTTAAGCAATTGAGACCTATAATAATTTACAGAAGAAGTAAGAAAGGTGCTTAGTAAAATATTCTTTCTTTCAGTCAGGTATTGAATATTCGAAAATGGTACATTTAATAACTTATTTCTTTTACCAAAGACAAAGACCCTTTTACTTTTTCGAAATGTAATGATTAGAAAAGCTATTGATAATAACGATCCACACAAAAGAGCTGCGTAGCTCAATATCATCATACTTACGTGCATCATTAACCACTGGGATTGGAGAGCGGGCACTAATTTTTTGGATTTATGCAGTTCAGCTAAAAGCCCCGAAGTAGCAAAGCCTTGGGTAAACAGAGCACTTGGGTAGCTTATTGCGCTTAAATAATTTTTATCGTTTTTAAAATATGGAAGCATGTTAATAATGGATAAATTCCATGAAAGAAAAATTAATGAGTCGTATAAATCACTTAATGGAAAATCTCCTGAATAAGTCCAACGAGTTATTAATAATCCTGTTATACAGAAAAAAGAAACTAGCATCCCCTTTTCTGAGGAATCATATAGTCCTACGATTTCATCGAATACTAAGCTTATAAAATGAATTGTAATTAGAATTGAAACGACCGAAAAAGAGATATGGTTAAATATGTGCTCTAAAGTCAAAAATATCATACAAATAAAAAAAAAATGAAGAAAATGAAGTCAGGGTTCCTCCAATTGACATATAAGAAAATAAGAAACAGAAATCGGAAATTTCATTTCATTTATTTTTTCATTTTCATTTTAATATAGATTATTAATGTGATGTGGGTTTTTCTATTGAGTTTTGTATTGAGTTTTCTATTGAGAATGAAAAAGAGGATAGTAGTATGGTCGCCCTAGATGTAGTTGCTTTCTTGTAGAAGGCATTTTGCCGCCACTCGGACTCGAACCGAGATGCTTTAGCACTGCTTCCTAAGAGCAGCGTGTCTACCGATTTCACCATGGCGGCGTGCTCCAAATTATCAAAATCTATGATAATTCATTTTTACATTTTTATTCAACTGTCTAGATTCTAGATCTAGAAAATCTCGACATCCCGTTTTGTCAAAGAGTCTTGGCCTTTTGTGGAAAAAATGTGGAAAAAATCGATCCGATTTCTCATCTATTATATGTCTACTGACGTAGGTCAAGCAATCGGCTATTTTCCATTTGCGGGTTTATGATCCATAGTAGTTAAACCCTTTTTTTATGGATAGTAGATTTTATAGAAAAGGATTTTAAACCCGAAAAGAAAAATACGTTTAGAAATACAATAGATCAAAGAAAGCTATAAGTAATGCAACTATGAATCTCACGGGGAGTTCAGTTCGATCCTGGCTCAGGATGAATGCTGGCGGTATGTCTAACACAGGCAAATCGCACGGGGAGGGGGAGTGGTGTTTCCATTCCAGTCCAGTGGCGGCCAAGGATACACTTCAACACAACCCAATAAAACATTTTTGATCTGAAAATGGAACGGGTACATCACATGATAAAAAGGATCCAAGAACTACTTACTCAAATGAAAAACGTGCTAGAGTCTGGTTTGCAACTATTGAAAGACATTCCACTGAAGACGCTGGTGGAGGGTTTTGGCCTCGTAGTTTGGACTCAACGTCCGTGCTACCAAAAAACGGTGATCTTTCTAGTTGGACTCCGTCTTGCTTTTTATGCACTGCGCGGGGTAATGTCGCTATTGGTTATTATACACAATCGGCTATATTACTTATCAGATATCCTTGATAAGGTTTTTCGTTGGATCGTGGAGGCTCCATTACCCTTTGGGGCCTGGCTAGGAAAAATTATAGAGGGGATTGTGAGATTTATCAAGGAAATAAGACGGGACCAATAGAAATCCGGAAAGGAAAGGAGGGAATTTCCGGGCCGGAAGGCGAATATGAAATGAAACACATAGATACGAAGTTATGCCTTGGAATGAAAGACAATTTCCGAATCCGCTTGGTTTACGAACAAGGAAGCTATAAGTAATGCAACTATGAATCTCATGGAAAGTTCGATTCCGAAGTCTATCTATAAAGCTAGAAAGGGGAGATTTTATGAAAAATGGAACCGATTCTTTCGTTTCCTTGGGTCGCTGGCCATTCGCCGGGAATTTCGGGTTTAATACCGATATTTTAGCAACAAATCCAATAAATCTAAGTGTAGTATTAGGTCTATTGATCTTTTTTGGAAAGGGAGTGTGTGCGAGTTGTTTATATCAAGAATAGGCTGGATCCAACCAGCTGCACTTTTTTTCTTGTGCTGTAACTAGGAAGGGGGGGAGACACTTTAGACCGCGATTTTGAATCAGAAGAAAAGAGCGGATCTATTCACTCTATCAATAACCGAGCCGGATCTGGTGTATCATAAGGGATTTTTATTTTCTATTGATTCCTACGGATTGGATCAAAAACAACCCTTGGGTGAGATATTCCTCGCCAGGGCTGAGTCGAAAAAGAAATCTTTACTTTATTGGTTCTACCTTCGCCTTTTAATGATACTCTGAATCATAGGCCTATAATGAAATATAGAGTCAACCAACATTTATCGAGTTTGAAAAGGGGCAGAGAAAATACCTGGATCCTCTTATTTTTATCGAGAGATCCGTGAATCGGGACCCTAATGCATATAGAGACAAATGGTACAAGGGGAGCAAGAATTTCCAGGAACATTTGGAACATTTTGTTTCTGAGCGGAAGAGCCGTTTTCATTTTCAAGCGCAGAAGAGCCATTTTCAAGTAGTCTTGGGTCGATTACATCAATATCAATATTCGATTGATTGGTCTATGTTTAGTGATAAAAAAGATTTGACTAAGTCTAAGCCACGTGGTTTATTTTTGTACACGTTAGTTCGCTCATTTTTGTACAAATCACTTAGTTTCTTTTTGTCCAAGTTACCTGTCTTTTTTTTCGAAGTTTCTTGGGTTTTTGTATAAGCTATTCCCGAAATTCCTCGTACCGTAAGTTGCGGGAATATTCCCATTCATAGGTCCGAGATCCGCATCTATGAATTGAAGGGTCCAACGGATGAACTCTGCAATCAGTTGTTAGAATCAATAGGTCTTCAAATCGTTCATTTGAAAAAATGGAAACCTTTCTTATTGGATGATCATGAGACTTCCCAAAAATCAAAAAATCCCAGGAACAAGAACAATATCGCCACTGTTGTTCGATAAGATTTCAAGGATTGACCCCTTCCATACTAGACATAATCGCAGGAAATCTTTTGATAACACGGATTCCTATTTCTCAATGATATTCGACGATCAAGACAATTGGCTGAATCCCGTGCAAGCATTTCATAGAAGTTCATTGATATCTTCTTTTTCTAAAGCAAACCGACTTCGATTCTTGAATAATCCACATTACTTCTCTTTTTCTTGTAACAAAAGATTCCCTTTTATTGTGGAAAAGGCTCGTATCAAGAACTCTGATTTTTGGTATGGACAATTCCTGAATATCTTGTTCATTCGCAACACAAAATTTGCTTTGTGCGGCGGTAAAAAAAAACATGCTTTTGATTTTGAGGGGAGAGATACTATTTTACCAATCGAGTCAGAGGTATCTAACATATTCATACCTAACGATTTTCCGCAAAGTGATGCCGAGAGGTAGAGGTATAACTTGTACAGATCTTTCCATTTCCCAATTCGATCCGGTCCATTAGTTGATAGAACCCTTTACTCGATCGCAGACATTTCTGAAAGCATTTCTAACAGAGGGACAAATGGTCCATTTTGAAAGAACTTATTGTCACCCTCTTTTAGATATTGATATTCATTTATCTGATTCAGAAAGGGAAAATTTGCATCAGCATCCCGATTTCAATTCAAACATGGGTTTGATTCACATTCCATGTTCTGAAAAATATTTCCCGTCCCAAAAGAGGAAAAAACGGAACCGCTATCTAAATCTAAAGAAATGCGTTGAGAAAGGGCAGATGTTTCGAACTCTTCTCTCAAAGATGAAAGATGTCTCGAACCCTTCTCTCAAAATGGACTATCGCCCAAACATATATGCTGTGGTTCTTCACTTCGACAGGGTACAAATAGTTCACTTTGCTATTTTTAGATAATTTTTAAGACCTATTGCTGATACTCAGTCTAGGTATCCGTCAAAAATTTGTATCCCCCTTTTATGCTATTACGGGTGATATTAGAGATGATCTTAGGTACGCAGGGGGTCGTTAGGCCTTGGCAAATTCTTCAGCAAAGGTGGGTTCTTCTCCAAAGGAATCGGATAAGGGAGATTTCGAGTACGTGTTTTTTACGCAACCTCCCTCCGTCCGCAGAAATTATTCATTGAAATCATGAGTCACCATTGATATCGACACATATGAGATCGCAAGATGCTTTGGAGTTCCTCTATTCAGTCCTTTTCCTTCTTCTTGTTGGTGGATATCTCGTTTGTATATATCTTTAACCGTCTTTCCAAATACTATGGCGAGTTACAGACAGAGCTCAAAAAGGTAAAATCTTTGATTCCATCATACACGATTGAGTTGCGAAAACTTCTGGATAGGTATCCTACATCTGAACTGAATTCTTTCGGGCTAAGGTTAAAGATTTCGAGTTGCTATGGAAGAATTAAAGGATTCTCTTTCTGTCGGCGGCAATTAGAATATAAATCTCAGAAATCGCATTGATGAGATTGCTGAGATTTATATCATTGATCCCCTAAGTATCATACCAAATCCCATCGATCGAATCACTTTTTCCATAAATACGAGACATCTAAGTCATACAAGTAAAGGGATCTATTCATTGATAAGAAAAAGAGAAAAGGCGTATGGTGCTTGGATTGATGATAAAATAGAATCCTTCCTCTTGACCTCTGTGGTTATTGATGAGAACGATAGAGGCAACCTGCTTCAGTTTTGCAACCTCTCCTTAACGACAGAAAAAAGGATTGATCAAATTCTATTGAGTCTGACCCATAGTGATCATTTACCAAAGAATGACCCTGGTTTTCAAATGATTGAAGAACCGGGAGAGGTTTTCTTACGACACTTAATTTGACATTCAGAAAAAAGATTTAATGGATTATGAGTTCAATACATCCTGTTTAGCAGAAAGACGGGTATTCCTTGCTCATTATCAGACAATTTCACAAACCTCGTGTGGGGTTAATGGTTTTCATTTACCATCCCGCGGAAAACCCTTTTCGCTCCGTTTAGCTCTAGCCCGTCCCAGAGCTATTTTAGTGATAGGTTCTGTAGGACCTGGACGATCCTATATTGGTCAAATCCCTAGCGAAAAACACCCACTCCCCCCTTTTTACCTTAGAGGTGGGGGCGCGCTCTTCCTGGCCCCAGCATATTGTTGATAACTATAGTGGAAAGTTTGAGTATGTTAATACAGGTCCTATTTTGGATATGGATGGGGAGGGGAGTGATTCTCCTGTTTCCGAGGATGATGAGTTTCGTATTCCTGCTATTCATGACGATGACGAGACTGAGGATCAGGATGAGATGGATACGAGACGTGATCTTGATCCTAGTGATTAGAGGCATGCTATTGAGGATATGATTGATGCGGAGATTTCTATTGATGCTGAGTTAAATACTCTACCTGAGTCCATTTGCCGCGGCGAACTTGAGGATGATCTGTGGGTGGAGATGGAGGTGTTTTGGCTGGAGGACTGGGATCAGTACCTACTTGCTATCTCCCTTCAATTCGAATTAGTAAGAGCAATGACTCCTTGCATATTATGAATTCCAAACATTCATAATATGTATCTGGAGGATAGCGCAACCCTCGGCGTCGGCGGATTACTGAACTCTCTCTCTGGGGATTGTGAAGGACGTTCCACTAGAAATACTCTTGTTATTGCTTCGACTCATATTCCCAAAAAAGTGGATCCCACTCTAATAGCTCCAGATGGATTCAATACATGCATCAAGATACGAAGGCTTCGTAGTACACAACAACGAGAGAGCTTTTTCACTCTTTCATACATATACTCGGGGATTTCACTTGGAAAAGAAAATTTGCTATACTAATGGATTCGGGTCTATAGCCACAGAGGATCTTGCAGCACTTACCAATGAGGTGAGGCCCTATCGATTAGTATTACACAGAAGAAATCCATTCTAGACACTAATACAATTCGATTTGCTCTTCATAGGCAAACTTGGGCTTTGCGCTCCCAAATAATCCCGGTTCCGGGTCATGGGATCCTTATCCTTTTCTATCAGACAGGAGGGGCTCTTGCACAAAATGTACTTCTAAGTAATGGTCCCATAGATCCTATATCTGTCTATATA